GGTCACGACCAGCTAAAACGAAAGTTCCATTAAAGAGCGTTTCCACGTGGTAGAACCTCCTCAGGGAATATAAGATTTTCATGAGGCTGATCCTGAGCTGCCATCCACGCACGAATACCCTCGTTTAAAAGAATATTTTTTGTGTAGAAAGTCTCAAATTCAGGATCTTCCGCTGCACGGATTTCCTGGGAAACGAAGTCGTAGGCACGTAGGTTCAGAGCCAGGCCAACTACGCCAATAGCACTCATCCATAAACCGGTGACGGGTACAAATAGCATAAAGAAATGTAACCAACGTTTATTGGAAAAAGCAACACCAAAGATTTGGGACCAAAAACGATTAGCAGTAACCATTGAATAAGTTTCTTCCGCTTGAGTTGGGTTAAACGCTCGGAAGGTATTTGCACCATCACCATCTTCGAATAGAGTGTTTTCTACGGTAGCCCCATGAATAGCGCATAACAGAGCCGCGCCTAATACTCCGGCAACTCCCATCATATGAAATGGGTTCAACGTCCAATTATGAAATCCTTGGAAGAAAAGGATGAATCGAAATATAGCTGCTACGCCAAAACTCGGTGCAAAGAACCAACCTGATTGTCCCAGTGGATAAATAAGGAATACGGAAACAAAAACAGCGATTGGACCAGAGAATGAAATTGCATTGTAAGGCCGCAATTGAACAGACCGAGCAAGTTCAAATTGACGTAACATGAAACCTATTAGTGCAAAAGCCCCATGGAGAGCAACAAAAGTCCACAGACCACCTAATTGACACCAACGAGTAAAATCCCCCTGTGCTTCCGGTCCCCATAGTAGCAACAAAGAGTGTGCTAAACTATTGGCAGGGGTGGAAACCGCCGCCGTTAAGAAATTGCAACCTTCCAAATAGGAACTAGCTAATCCATGGGTATACCAAGAAGTTACAAAAGTAGTCCCTGTAAACCAACCCCCTAAAGCGAAATAAGCACAAGGAAAGAGCAATAGGCCGGACCATCCTACAAAAACGAAACGGTCCCTTCGTAACCAGTCGTCCATAATATCAAATAGATCATTTTCTTCTTTTGTAACTCTACCAAGGGCTATAGTCATAGTGATCCTCCTATTTAATTACTTCAACCATTTCCGAGCACCTCATATTACTTCCAAGGCATATGATAGTTTGATTATCAGTGGACGATTTCTTTCTCGTTCAATGCCCTTTTTCAATGGTCTCGAAGATAGAAATTTTGCATTTATATCTATGGGGTCACAACCGAGGTCGTGGTAAATCAATGAATTTCATTGGATTCATTTTTATTATTCTTATCCTTTTCTTATACTCTTAATACTATAAGAAAAAATTCTTAATACTATAATATAAAATAAAGAAATAAACATTTTAATTTAGCATTATTTTATGATTCCTATTTCAATCAAAGTCTATCTTTTAAGGGAAAAATAACCCTCTTTTCTCATTCGCAGTCTATTGCATGGGTGGAAGAACAAAAATAGGATTCTGAAAAAAAAAGAAAGATATTGAAAAGAAAAGTTGACTTTCGAAATTCCATTTTTATGTGTAACGGAAAAGAGTTGCGATTTCTTCTTATTCCTATAGAACGTGTAGTAACAAGAATATGAAATTATAAATAGCGAAAAATTCTTGCGCGGTCTAAGTCTAAGGAAATACAAAAAATCTGCTTATACAACAATTTCATCCACATCGATTTTATATATCAGAATAGCGGATAGAGGCATCATTCAAGGGGTCAGGTCTACTTACTTTATTTTTCTTTCCTATTTTATGTTGGGGTTGATAAGACTTTTTTTTTGCTTTGTTGATAAAAAAACAAGAATTTTCTGCTGTTTTTTATTAACATAAAGAATATAACTAAAATAAGAAAAAAGAATATAACTAAAATGGAATTGGCAATATAATTTTTATGTACTTTTGAAATGAAAAAAGGAAGAATTTTTTGTAATCGTTATTTCTTGTCTCTGTCATATCAGGAAAACCTTTGGATTTGGAACGGGGAGAGATGGCTGAGTGGACTAAAGCGGCGGATTGCTAATCCGTTGTACAATTTTTTTGTACCGAGGGTTCGAATCCCTCTCTTTCCGCCCCCTCGGATCAGTTGGGACTTTCGAATTGTAAGGAATTCTGACCCCCGGATTTTCTCGTAGATAAATTTCGAAATAAATCTAATTTGTATAAATCTAATTTGTAAGAAAAATTTCCAAAAATTTTGGATTTTTACTCCTCACGCCCAGGATTACGTCCTGGGTCATTAGATAAGAATCCAAAGATAAAGAGGGAAACAAAGAATATCACTACTGTATAAACAAAGAGTTTGAGAGTAAGCATTACATAATCTCCAAGATTTTTTTTTAAGAAATAGATTACCCGTTTTTCCTTACCGCACAGATCCACTAGGATCTTTTTTTTTTTTGACACCTAAAAATGCAAAAATAAATTCTAAAAAAAAAAAAAAATTGCAAGAATTGATTTATAATAAGCAGTCTTATCAATATAAAAAAAAAGTTTAGGTATTGTGTGGGTACCTAAAGTAAAGGTACCTGCTCAACGTAGGTGCAGGGGGTAGAAAGGCTGATCCAAATTTATTGCTGCAGCTCTACATTCAATGTAGAAGAATTTGAATTTTAGAATCGAAAGTTCATAATATAAGACTTCTCGGCTCTTATTCATTTTTTTCATTTTTTTGGAATGAATACATCATTCAATTTGACAGACAGAACAGAATAGTAAAGATTTCATCGAAAACTTACAGCAGCTTGCCAAACAAACGCTAATAGAAAAAAGAGTACAGGTATGACAGGCATAATATCCACGATTGGGTTGAAAATGGCATAAGCTTCAGGTAATTTGGCGAAGAAAAAACTAGTCGGATAAAGAACAGAATTAAAACAGATACAGGTTAAACTAAGTATATTAGGCATAACAAACATTTCGTTCGTTCTTGTAGAGTAGATAATTGGATTTTGATTGAGTTATTTTTCTAAGGGAAAAAGGAAAAGAAAAGGTGGATTCAAAATCCTTTTTTCTTCGGACTTTTCCAAACACAAAATACCTCCTTGTATTCTCATTCTCAAATGAGAATGGAAGAAATTCGACTTTCATATAATATCTTAATAGAATTCCATGTAATGATCAATGCATTTTTAGGATTCTATATTATCCGCATGTTTAGAATCCTAGCAAGAAAATATCCCTCATTTTTTAGGTATTAGGTAATTGAAGTGGGGTTGACGAATAATATATACTAAAAATAGTGTTCATTAGTGTCACATAAAACGGAATGGGGCGTGGCCAAGCGGTAAGGCAGCGGGTTTTGGTCCCGTTATTCGGAGGTTCGAATCCTTCCGTCCCAGATTTTTTTTGATGAAACGAAAGATAGAATCGTATTGTGCCCTACACGACACAAAAGCTTATTAAAGAAAATAATTATTTCTTATGAACTCTTAGATTAGATGCATTTTTAAGGATTCCTTTTCTTTCTCAGAAAACAAAATCAAGTGTCAAGTCCAGTCAAATTGACTATTTTTATTTTCATTAAAAATTTTGGTCTGTCAGGCACATTCAGGATATACTCCTACTACTCGTTACTCAATATGTGCTTTGAATTTGTGTTTTGAAATTCGAACTTTTTAGATAAACTTTATGCTCCATATCCATGAAGTGGGAATTCTTACAGGATACATTTGATACCTAATGTGAAAAAAAAAAAAAGAGTGGTCCTTCTTTGGTTAAGCGAAAACGATCTCGATTTGGGATTCTTTAAATATCCCAAATGACCCATTCCGATAAGGATAAGGTAAGAACTATTTGTTGGATAGAATAGAATGGATTCAAAAAACAATTATACTTTTCTTATTTTTGATTTTTAGTTCTTTCTATTAGCTAAAAGAAGGAATACTATAAGTAAAAGTAAAGACCTGAATTTTACTTTACACTAATTTTTTTACTTCATTTTTTCTTTCTTTGGTTACTCCAGTCGAAGAAGTATGAAAAGTTTATAATTACTAAAAAACTACCAATCTTTTCATTGGCATAGTTTATTTGTTGGAGAAGAGTTGATCCTTCTCGTTTCAGGATTAATCATTTCGGGTTCTCTGTTGAGTATGGAAATTCAATAGTAAATAAGTCTTAAGCAAATTTGTTTATTCCTCTTTTTCAAACTATGTTTCATTCATATGATAGAATATGGGTTTAAAAAAATGGTATCTTTGCAGGGTCTTCCGCGATAATTTCTCCATAGATAGCAAGTTTGAATTAGTATACAAAACCAATGACTATTCATGATTCCATCAATATTGGATCAACTCTCGATACCACTTTGCAATGAAATTAGAGGAATGTTATGGTAAAACTTCGTTTAAAACGATGTGGTAGAAAGCAACGTGCGACTTGAAGGACATGATCGATTGTGGATTTTGCTATCCACCATTTTCCATAGTAATGAAAATGCTCTTGGCTCGACATAGTCTGTTCTATTTATCCCGAACCAATTTGCGCTGGGTTGTTTGTAAGTAAATAGTACACGATGGAGCTCGAGAAGACAGAATTTATTTTTTATCAAGGGAAAGAATCTAGGGTTAGTGAAAACTAATAAATTAGGCCAACTTTGTCAGTCTATCCTTAATACAGAAATTGAAAGGTTAAAATAAGAAAAAAGTCTTATTTTGGAAGAGTGGAAAACTTTTTTGATTAAAAGTCTATGAGAATCAATCGTTCATATTCGATTTCTAGAGAAGAGGAAAACGCTTTATTTTTATTGAAGGAAATAAAAAAAAAAAGAAAGGGTATGTTGCTACTCTTTTGAAAGAAAAAAGAATAAGAATTCCCGAAGTAATGTCTAAACCCAAGGATTTCACAAATCAAAGATAAAGGATTCCGGAACAAGTAAATATGATTTTCAATCGTCTCAACAATAGAATTAGATCAGAATAAGGAATAAAAGTAAATTTGTTCGAGATGAGATAAAGAAAAAAGTTTAGAGACGACTCAAAAAATTTCGAAAGGTTTCTCATTTGAAGTCTGTCAGTCAAAGTTAGCCAACTTGAGTCACGAGTATAAATGAAATTTGTTTTTTCTTCTATTTCTATAAGGAAATTAATGCAAGTCATAGTCTAATTTTTATATACTTGTATTATAGATAGAAATTCGAATCATTTTCGCGAGCCGTATGAGGAGAAAACCTCCTATACGTTTCTAGGGGGGGCATTGTTTATCTACATCTATCCCAATAAGCTGTCTATCGAATCGTTGCAATTGATGTTCGATCTCGAAGAGAAGGAAGAGATCTTCAAAAAGTTGGTTTTTATGATCCAATAAAGAATCAAACTTCTTTAAATGTTTCAGCTATTCTCTATTTCCTTGAAAAAGGTGCTCAACCGACAAGAACTGTTTATGATATTTTAAGGAAAGCAGAAATCTTTAAAGATAAAGAAAGAACTTTGAGTTAATTGAAGAACTCAAGTATTTAGCCACAATTTGCCTCTTTTTTAGTCCTATTTTTTTGCTGCATTTATGTCGTGCCAATTCAACAAAAGCCCTTATTTAATTTCCTTATTTGTATCTAATTGGTTTTCTTACCATTGTATTTCTATTGACAAAGGTCTATTGAACAGCTAGAATTTGTAGCTAGATAGGTCTCTTTATCGTCACTTCATATTAGGTATTTCTGTCTACACTTCGCTCAAATGAGGGGTTGCCCTCTTGCATGTACTCGCATAGAAGATTTTTCTATTTAAAGAGTTAAAGTTTCTATTTAAAGAGTTAAAGTTTCTATTTAAAGAGGTAAAGAAATAGAAATTGCTAAAAAATAACAATTTTGCTATTGTGATTGGGGCTGCCCCTTTTTTAACCTTAGTGAAATTTAACCGATTTGTTTATTTTGGTATTTTAGTGTTTTTTTATTTTGGTATTTTAGTGTTTTTAATGAGTGATAAAATCTTTCTTTTGATGTCTTGCTAATTTAATGTTTTGACGGGAGCGTCCGGTGTAATTTCATCGATTTTTAGATTTCGATCGTATCTAAGATCCTATTTTATCTGGGTTGCTAACTCAATGGTAGAGTACTCGGCTTTTAAGTGCGACTATGATCTTTTACACATTTGGATGAAGCAACAAATTCGTCCAGACTCTTGGTAGAGTCTAGAAGACCACGACTGATCCTCAAAGGTAATGAATGGAAAAAATAGCATGTCGTAATAAAATCAATTTTTTTTTTTTTTTTTTTAGGAATAAAAAAATTCCGATTTTCTGGGTCTAGTGAATAAATGGATAGAGCCTGGCTCTAATTCTGGTAAAATAAAAAGCAACGAGCTTAACTTCTTAATTGAAAGGATTCCCCGATCTAATTAGACGTTAAAAATGGATTAGTGCCTATTGCGGGGAAAGGTTGGGTTTTCCTATCAGTGGACCCTTTAATTTTTTTAGGAATCCTAATTATTCTTGAATTATTCTTGATTATGGATTGAAAAGGGATGTTATGAATTGAATGTGTAAAAGAAGCAGTATATTGATAACGAAACTGTATTCCAAAGTCAAAAGAGCGATTGGCCTGCAAAAATAAAAGATTTGTTCTTTTTTGTTTTGGAATTAGAACAAACATAAACTAATTAGATAGAAAAGGACCAGAAAAAGATCTATGGATTACACTCCCTTTCTTCCCAGGGTTTGTTTTAAAAAATGTAACACCCTGTTCTGACCATATTGCACTATGTATTTGATAAATCGAGAAATACTTTTTTTCTCTGATTCAAGTATAAATACAAATGGAAAAATTCGAAGGGTATTCAGAAAAACAAAAATCTCGTCAACAATACTTCGTTTACCCACTTCTCTTTCAGGAATATATTTATGCGTTTGCCCATGATTGTGGAAAAGCTGATTCGGAACCTGTAGAAATTTTTGGTTGTAATAACAAGAAATTTAGTTCACTACTTGTGAAACGTTTAATTATTCGAATGTATCAGCAGAATTTTTGGATTAATTCGGTTAATCATCCTAACCAAGATCGATTGTTGGATCATAGCAATCATTTTTATTTGGAGTTTTATTCTCAGATTCTATCAGAGGGGTTTGCAATCGTTGTAGAAATCCCATTCTCGCTAAGAGAACTATCTTGTCCAGAAGAAAAAGCTTGTCCGGAAGAAAAAGAAATACCAAAGTTTCAAAATTTACAATCTATTCATTCAATATTTCCCTTTTTAGAAGACAAATTTTTGCATTTACCTTATCTATCACATATAGAGATACTCTATCCTATCCATTTTGAAATCTTGGTTCAAATCCTTGACTACCGGATCAAAGATGTTTCATCTTTGCATTTATTGCGATTCTTTCTCAACTATTATTCGAATTGGAATAGTCTTATTACTTCAATGAAATCCATTTTTCTTTTTTCAAAAGAAAATAAAAGACTATTTAGATTCCTATATAACTCTTATGTATCTGAATATGAATTTTTCTTGTTGTTTCTTCGTAAACAATCTTCTT